GACTCTTCTTTTTGACTATAAACGATGGAATCGTCCATCGCGTTATATAAAAAAAAGAAAGAATTCATTTGTAAGAATAAGAATGAATCTAAGAAAATTTGAAAACCCTGAGAAGAAACAAATTTTCTTTATATTATTTATGATATCATATTCTAAATAATGATATATCCTTTATCTTATAAACTTCTTAGAAACTATATATATAAGTAAGAAATTACTAAAAAAATGGATACAAAAAATAAGTAAAAAAAGAGATAAGAAGAGATCCGTCCTCCACTTACATATTTAATAACTTCTGCTACAAAGAAACAGGTAATACCAATACCGTTCGTAACTCCATCAATTACCTGTTTATCAAAAAAATGAGTTAGTCCGGTTAATCCTCTTATAGCCCTATTTAAGATTTTTGAATAAAAAATGTCTATGTAACCACGATTATATGACCAATCATATATTACATTTATGATTTTGTCCCAGAGACTTCTCCTAGGACCCATTTTAACAAAAAAATTGATTAAGTTAAATTTATGAAAATATGAATAAGCAGGCCCATATAAAAGAGACGCTATAAAAATTCCGAAATAAGCTATACTTACTGAAAAAATGGCATTTATTACAAATTCATACCAATCAAAATAATGGTTAGAATTTGAATGTAACAAGTTTATTGACGGAGTTAACCATTTTGATAATATATCAAAATGATCACCTATTCTTTGACCAAAAGGAATTCCTATGGATCCAACGAAAAAAGTAAATAAGACCAATACAAGAAGTGGAAATAACATAGTATTGTCCGATTCATAAGGATATGCGGCAATTTTGTTAGTGGCAAAATTATTAATAGTAATAAGAGGTCGCATCCTATTTATTAGTAGATTAACATCAATTGGATATGTTTTTTTTGAAAAAAGGGAATCCCTTTGATTATTATTCATTGGCGATAAAAAAATTTTATTTTTTCTCACTTTAGGTCCTTTTTTACCCCATATGGATATTGAATAGAACGCATTATTTTTTTTGCCACTGTGGTTTTGAAAATTAACGTTCAAATGACCTTCAAAAGTCAGTAAATACATCCGAAACATATAAAATGCAGTTAATCCTGCTGTGAAACAAGCTATTATTGCGAAAATCGGTGAATATAACCAACTATCATTAAGAATTTCGTCTTTAGACCAAAAACAAGCAAGGGGTGGAATACCACAAAGAGAAAGTGTACCCAATAAAAATGAAGTTTTTGTAATTGGCACATATTTTGTTAAACCGCCCATAAGAGCCATGTTCTGACTTTTATCTGGAGAATATCCAACAACGGTTTCCATTGAATGAATAATGGATCCAGATCCTAAAAATAACAATGCTTTCGAATAGGCATGACTGATCAAATGAAATAAAGCAGCTCGATAAGATCCCATGCCTAAAGCTAACATAATATAACCCAATTGAGACATTGTAGAATAGGCTAAACTTCTTTTAATGTCTCTTTGAGCAAGAGCCAAAGTAGCTCCTAATAGTATTGTTATTATACCCACCAAAGAAATTATATTCATTATATAAGGTATGACTGTAAAAAGAGGAAAAAGTCGAGCTACAAGAAAAATCCCCGCTGCTACCATAGTAGCAGCATGTATAAGAGCTGAAATAGGAGTAGGACCTTCCATGGCATCTGGTAACCATACATGAAGGGGGAATTGCGCGGATTTAGCAACCACACCAACAAATAATAGGGAAGCACACAAAGTAAGAAATAAAGAATGGGTCCCATCATTATCAATCAAATTATTGGCTATTTCGAACAAATCCCGAAATTCAAAACTACCCGTTATCCAATAAAGACCTAAGATTCCTAAAAATAAACCAAAATCCCCTACACGATTCGTTACAAAGGCTTTTTGACAAGCACTTGCCACAAGGGGTCGTGTGAACCAAAACCCTATTAATAGATACGAACACATTCCAACTAATTCCCAACAAATATAAATTTGTATCAAATTGGAACTAGTAACTAATCCCAGCATGGAAGCATTAGAAAAACTCATATAAGCAAAAAATCTCAAATAGCCTTGATCATGAGACATATAATTGTCACTATAAATAAGAACCATTATTCCAACAGTAGTAATTAATATTAACATAATGGAAGTAAGCGGATCTATCAAATGGCCGAAATCTAAGGAAAAATCATTATTGATGGTCCAAGACCATACATATTGGTAGATAGGACTGCCATTTATTTGTTGAATAGACAGATCGGCTGAAAAAATCATAACGATACTTAGTAATAAAACACTAGGAAAAGCCCATATACGACGAATATTTTTTGTTGCCGCCGGAACAAGGAGAAGCCCCAACCCTATTGCTATAGGAACTGGAAGGGGAACGAAAGGTATGATCCACGCATATTGATATGTATGTTCCATAATAAAATTAAACCTTTTTTATTAATTGTTTTGTTTAATTGTTTCCGATTCACCAGCTCTTATATATTTTTAAAGGAGCAAAAAAAAAAAATCAAGATATGAAAAGACTCAAATAGAAAATTTGAAATATTCAAATCAAATAAAGAAGTTACAATCAAATGATAAGATTAAGTCAATGTTTAAAAGTTATTACTTATATTACTTAATATAATTATTACCTAAGATATTTATGAAGATACAGAATATGTTTGATATTTTCAACCATTTATTATTACAATAATTTAGATCTATAGAACAGGTAAAATACACAAAAAAGTACTTGATTTTGATATGTATTCTATAATCCACCAATAACTCAACCTGATAAAAAAAGCCCTCGTTATTTTAGTTAATTTATTTGGAATCAGTATTCGGAATCATTAATTGAATTAGTTCTGAACTAGTTCGTTGTGAAACTGAGTGAGTTGCTTATATTCCTTCCAATAAAACAACTTATGTTTGCGGTAACCTCTATGATATCCGTCAATTTGTTACTCGTCACTTCAGTTCTTTGCGAACTGCAATAAAAAAAAAAAAAAAAAAAAATGTCTTTTTTTTTTTTCATTTCGGAATGGGAATGGATTGAGAACAGAACTATCTAGTTGCAACTCTTCAATTCCATAAGAAACCGCACGAAAAGCCATTACATTCTTAAAGCTAACACCGCCCCACACCACACTACAGATAATTATTATTGAACGTTCAAATAGCAATAGGAATTTGAATTCTATTTTTAAAAGTGTCCTCAAGATATTGCATTGAATTGCCTCCTTCAATCTCGACGATTGAAGATGGATGGGCTATTATGATTTAGAGCAAGCCGCTATGGTGAAATCGGTAGACACGCTGCTCTTAGGAAGCAGTGCTAGAGCATCTCGGTTCGAGTCCGAGTGGCGGCATCTTATAAAAAAATAAAAAAATCAGAGTCAAATAAATACTCGAATAACTCCTATAATGTATAGGTATAGAATTAAATTCTGGATTTCCATTCCAATGTTGGAGGACATCTTTATTTTAGGATTTTTATGATATTTTTTACTTTAGAACATATATTAACTCACATTTCTTTGTCGATTGTTTCCATTGTAATTACGATTTTTTTTATGAACTTATTAGTCCACGAAATCGTAGAACTATATGATTCGTCGGAAAAAGGAATGGTAGCTACTTTTGTTTGTATAACAGGATTATTAGTTATTCGTTGGATTTATTCGGGACATTTACCCTTAAGTGATTTATATGAATCATTAATGTTCCTGTCATGGAGTTTCTCCATTATTCATATGGTTCCCCATTTTAGGAACCATATGAATCATTTAAATGCAATAACTGCACCAAGTGCTGTTTTTACCCAAGGATTTGCTACTTCAGGTCTTTTAACTAAAATGCATCAATCCGCAATATTAGTACCGGCTCTACAATCACAGTGGTTAATGATGCACGTAAGTATGATGGTATTGAGCTATGCAGCTCTTCTGTGTGGATCATTATTATCAGTAGCTCTTCTAGTCATTACATTTCGAAAAAATATAGATATATTTGGTAAATATAAAAACAATAATTTGCTGATTGGTCGATTTCCCTTTGACGAAATCCAATCCGCGAATAAAATAAGCAATGTTTTACAAAACAATTGTTTTATTTCATTTCGAAATTATCACAGGTATCAATTAATTCAGCAATTGGATTGTTGGAGTTCTCGTATTATTAGTCTCGGGTTTCTATTTTTAACCATAGGGATTCTTTCGGGAGCAGTATGGGCTAATGAAGCGTGGGGATCATATTGGAATTGGGACCCAAAAGAAACTTGGGCATTTATTACTTGGACAATATTCGCAATTTATTTACATACTAGAACAAATGAAAATTTGCAAGGCTCGAATTCTGCAATTGTGGCTTCTATGGGATTTTTTATAATTTGGATCTGCTATTTTGGAGTAAACCTATTAGGAATAGGGCTACATAGTTATGGTTCATTCACATTAACATCTAATTGAGGAAAATACCTTACGAATACAATACACAATACATAGGAATAGCATATAAAAGTTTTATGAGTTTTTGAGAACCATTTGAATCACTACGTTATTCAAATGGTTCTCAAAAGCTACAAAAGTATCTGATTACAATTAATTTAATTCTTTTTTTTTTTTTACTTTAAAGATAAAGAAGGAAAAAGAAGACTTATTTAGTTTTCATTGTACATTGTACAACTGAACAAAAAAAAAAAATGATTTTTTTGTATCTTTTTATTTTTATATGTCTTATTGATGAAAACTATCTATAAAAGTAATTAGCTAGAATAGCTTCTACCTTGTCAATTGATAGTGAGAAAACGAAATCCGGATAAATACCAATACCTATTACGGGTAGAAAGATACAGATTGAAACAAATAGTTCTCGTGGTCCAGAATCAAAAAAATGAGAATTTGGAGAATGAAATTGCTTGTATCCATAGAACATCTGACGTAACATAGATACTGAATAAATAGGAGTTAATATCATTCCAATTGCCGCTATAAAAATGATTAGTATTTTTGGCATTAAAAGATATTTTTGGCTCGTTATTAGTCCAAAAAAAACCACCAATTCTGCAACAAAACCACTCATTCCAGGCAATGCAAGTGAAGCCATCGAGAAGCTACTGAACATTGTAAATATTTTTGGCATTGGGATAGCTATTCCTCCCATTTCGTCGAGATAAACAAGACGTATTCTATCATAACTAGTTCCTGCCAAGAAAAAAAGTGCAGCACCAATAAATCCATGAGAGATCATTTGTAAAATGGCCCCGTTGAGTCCTGTATCAGTTATCGAACCAATTCCTATAATTATGAAACCCATATGAGATACGGAGGAATAGGCAATTCTCTTTTTTAGATTGCGCTGACCGAGAGATGTTGAAGCTGCATAGATTATTTGAATTGTGCCTATTATCATCAACCAGGGAGAAAATATAGAATGAGCGTGGGGTAATAATTCCATATTGATCCGAACCAATCCATATGCTCCCATTTTTAATAAGATTCCGGCTAAAAGCATACATGTACTGTAATGTGCTTCTCCATGGGTATCTGGTAACCATGTATGTAGAGGTATAATCGGCAATTTGACAGCATAAGCAATAAGAAAACCAAAATAGAATATTATTTCCAATGCCACAGGATATGATTGATTGGCTGATGTTTCAAAATTTAATGTTGGTTCATTGGAACCATATAAACCCATACCCAGAACTCCCAGTAAGAGAAAAATAGAACCCCCTGCAGTGTACAAAATAAATTTTGTAGCTGAGTACAAACGGTTCTTCCCTCCCCACATGGATAGAAGTAGGTAGACAGGAATTAATTCTAATTCCCACATGATAAAAAAAAGTAAAAGATCCCGAGAAGAAAATGGTCCTATTTGACCGCTGTACATTGCTAACATGAGGAAATGGAACAATCTCGAATCTCGAGTAACCGGCCAGGCCGCTAAAGTAGCTAAGGTAGTGATGAATCCCGTGAGTAAAATGGGTCCGATGGAAAGTCCATCGATTCCTAATCTCCAGTGAAAATAAAAAAAATTTATCCATTTATAATCCTGTTCTAATTGGATTAATGGATCGTCCAATTGGAAATGATAACAGAAGACATAGGCCGTTAGAAGTAGTTCTAAGAGACATATACAAATAGTATACCATCTAATAACCTTATTTCCTCTATGAGGTAAAAATAAAATGAAAGTACCTGCGAATATCGGCAAAACAACAATTATTGTTAACCAAGGAAAATCATTCGTGGTAAAGACAAGATACACTTTGACCAGAAAAACCCGTGCTCGAAAGAAAATAATTTATCGAGTACGGGTTTTGTCGGTAAAGAAAAAAAATGGATTCAAGTGGAATTTTCTGGAACGTATCAATAAGCTAGACCCATACTACGAGTTGTTTCATGCCATAAATAAACCCGGACACTCAAGAAATCCGTTGGACAAGCGGATTCACACCTTTTACAACCCACACAGTCTTCTGTTCTTGGAGCAGAAGCAATTTGCTTAGCTTTACATCCGTCCCAAGGTATCATTTCTAATACATCAGTGGGGCAGGCGCGTACACATTGGGTACACCCTATACATGTATCATAAATCTTTACTGAATGTGACATTGGATCTATAAATTTTTTTAACCTCATAAATTTTCGATCTAGTAAAAGTAGTAAATGAATTATATATTCTAGACACCAGACGAATCAATGATTTAGATTTACCAGAATCAATCTAGTTCTGGATCTGCTCATAAAAGAGTACCAAGATACTTTGATTTATCACGTTTTAGCAAACAGCACCGTAGGCTTATGTCGCACATACCAATTTTAATTGGCGAATAGTCTATATTTTTATTTATACCATTATTTATTCAACAAATTAGATTGATTGATACGAGTTGATTTTCTGTTACGATGAATTGATGAAACAATAGCTAATCCAATAGCTGCTTCAGCAGCTGCAATTGCTATAACAAAAATTGAGAAAACGGCTCCTTTTAATTGGCGATTATCAAATAAATCGGAAAATGTTACGAAATTAATATTAACTGCATTCAGTATAAGTTCAAGACACATAAGCGCTCGAACCATATTTCGACTTGTAATCAATCCATAAATACCGATGGATAATAAAAAGGCACTCAAACCAAGTACATGTTCGAGCATCATTGACCAACTCCTCATCAATCTCGATTCATTTCAATATGAACAATAAATAGAATTTAAAGAAAAGAACAAGTCCCTATTACCTATTATATTATTACCTATTATATTATAATAATTTTTTTTTTTTTATTATTTAGTACTGACGAGCCATAGCAATTGCACCTATCAAGGCAACTAAAAGAATTATCGAAATAAGTTCAAATGGAAGAAAAAAATCTGTTGATAAATGAATCCCTATTTGTTGACCATTATTAATCAAGTCCTGCTCTATAATCTGGTTTGATCTTGTAGTCCAAATAATCCCGTACCATGACGTATCTGGGATAGTAGTAATTAGTGAAACAAAAATACTTGTACAAACCAGCGAAGTGACTCCGTCTCCAACGGCCCAAAGATGGAAATCTTTGTAATATTCTGAACCATTCATGAACATCACAGCAAATACAATTAATACATTTATTGCTCCCACATAAATAAGGAGCTGTGCAGCAGCTACAAAGTGGGAGTTCGATGGAATATGGAATAAGGATGTACAAACAAGAACTAATCCCAATGAAAAAGCAGAAAAAATTGGATTGGTAAGTAATACCACTCCTAGACTCCCCACTATAAGACCCAATCCAAAAAAAACTAAAAGAAAATCATGTATTGGTCCAGGTAAATCCATTCTATGTAAAATAAGAGATAAATTTTAAGTCGAAATTTTTTATAACCCTATTGACCAAACCAGGAAAAAAGAAATTACCCTATTGATACGTTCCTAATTGAATTAAATCTAATGGGGTGTGGATTGATATAGATACACTTATTAGTTGAATTAGTTGAATGATTGAATACCATTTCTCTATCCGAAAGTTTCGTTCGAAATTAATCAATTTTTTTTTTTATTATTAACTGTTTATATATATACCATATACAATATATATGTTTAGTATATATGAATCCATTTTCAATCCAAAGCAATTCATTATTCTCAGCACTCCATAGTTGTTAAAATTTTAGTTTTAGTTATTGACCAAGCAAGATGAAAGAAGCTGCGCTACTTTAAATCAAAACTAAATCTTAGCTACTTTAAATCAAAACTAAATCTTAGTATTAGTAATCGGTAATTGTTCTTGAATCAAGTGGTTTACCCACGGCTTTTTTGGTTTGAGTCGAATTCATAATTGTTCTAATTGTGTAATCGTCGATTACTGACATTGGCAACCGACCCAAAGCAATTTGATTATAATTCAACTCGTGACGATCATAAGTAGAAAGTTCGTATTCTTCAGTCATTGATAAACAATTCGTTGGACAATACTCAACGCAGTTACCACAAAATATACAGATTCCGAAATCAATACTGTAATTAAGCAATCGTTTCTTTCGAATAGAAGTTTCAAATTTCCAATCAACAACGGGTAGATCTATAGGACATACCCGAACACATACTTCACAAGCAATGCATTTATCAAATTCAAAGTGGATTCGACCACGGAAACGTTCCGATGTGATCAATTTTTCATAAGGATATTGAATAGTTACAGGTAAACGATTTGCATGGGATAAGGTAATCATAAAACTTTGACCGATATACCTTGCAGCCCGTACTGTTTGTTGGCCATAATTCATGAACCCAGTTACCATGGGGAACATATCTTGAATATATATGAATAATTTTATGTTTCTTTCTCTTGTTTGAGAGAAGTTATGAATCTAGAATAGGCTGTGCCTTTACAGTGAAAAGAGTTGGGAAGAGGTTGTCAATAATAGATTACCTAAAGAAATAGGTAAAAGAAATTTCCATCCAAGATTTAATAGTTGGTCCATTCTCATTCTAGGTAAAGTCCATCTTGTTGTGATAGGAATGAACAGGAACAAATAAGCTTTAGCTAATGTAATAAAGATACCAATGGTCGTTCTAAAGACTCCACCCACTTCATTTATTCCGAAAAGCTCAGGACTTAATATGTACGGAATAGAGAGATTCCAGCCGCCCAAGTAAAGAACTGTTACAAATAATGAAGAAACTAGTAGATTTAGATAGGAAGCAACATAAAATAAACCAAATTTTATACCTGAATATTCGGTTTGATAACCTGCTACTAATTCTTCCTCTGCTTCTGGTAAATCAAAAGGTAATCTCTCGCATTCTGCTAGGGAAGAAATTAAAAAAACAGTAAAACCTATAGGTTGGCGCCACAGATTCCAACCCCAAAAACCATATTTTGACTGCGCCTCAACTATATCAACTGTACTTGAACTGTTAGATAATCATAGTCGGTGATAACATCACTATTCCCATCGCTATTGCAAAACCGTACATGAGACTTAAGCTTCATACGGCTCCTCGATGGCCACAAATAAATCTAAGGACTGGTTCAATATTATCTCGATATACTTTACTTATCTTGTAGAGTAGATAGAGTAAAGATACATTGGAGAGTCCGAAATTAGACCAATGCAATTCTGTCTGCTATAATAAAACAAATGCTTCTGAATTGATCTCATTCTTTATAATTGCAATTTTTTGTTCAGTAATAACTTAATACTTCAATAAAATACTCGTTGTATCACGTTGTTTCAATAAAAATTTCGACTTATTTCTTTTAGACAAAGAATTAGACATTCTATTATATTAGTTCATGAATCATGATAAGAATTCTATCTGTATTAATCTGGATAAAAAAAAAAATAAATAAAGGATTACTTCGTTCCTGATAGTAATTTGTTTAATTAGTGGGTAGGAGCATACTCTGGATCGGGATCGTGGGAAAGTACTGCTTGATCATTTCTACTAACTTAAAGCCCCATTAGGATTCCTTTTAAAATATCCCTTTGGATAATTTACTTACATTATCTCCATTACTAATCCTTTGTGTACCTTGGTATTCCTAACCGTCCACTTGTTTTTATTCGATCTCCGGTATGGTAATACATACATACAATAATAAAAACTCCATACAGTTTCTCTTTTGTACCCGCTTCAAACTATGATGGCTAATCAACCAATCTTGCTTGGGGTAACCCGTTTATACTGTTTATATTTATGTCCGCTTAACTCTTGTACCTAGGTAATGAGACTCAATCTTTTTACTGCCAATTTCTAAGCTGTTTTCTTTCACTCATATAACTATCTGGTTTAGCTCATCGCCCCGAATGTTGAATAAAAAAATGAGGATATCTATTCAATACATTCCACTTTCTTTTTTTCCTAGAACGAAAATGCAAATAAATTAGGTCAAATAAAAAAAGTCCATGTTCCAACGAATCACACGTAGAGATATTGATAACACACATGGAGTTAATGGTATTTCATAACTAATCGATTGAGCAGCAGCTCGTAGACCACCTAAAAAGGAATATTTATTATTCGATCCATATCCTGACATAAGAAGTCCAATAGGAGCAATACTTGAAATGGAAATCCACAAGAAAACCCCTATATTGAGGTCGGCTAAAACAAGGTGATAGCCAAAAGGAATTACTGAAAAACTTAGTAAAATGGATATGACCGCTATAGACGGTCCAATACTGAATAAACTAATATCGCCTCTAGATGGGATAAGATCTTCTTTGAAAAGTAATTTTGTACCATCTGCTAGAGCTTGAAGAATTCCCAAAGGACCCGCGTATTCAGGTCCAATACGTTGTTGTATCCCTGCAGATATTTGTCTTTCTAACCACACAATTACTAGTACCCCTATTATGATTCCCAATACAGGAGTAAGAATAGGAACAAGTAACCAGACGAGCCCATAAACCTCTTTTAAGGATTCCGATCTGGAAAAAGAATTGATAGCTTGTACTCTTGTCGTATCAATTATCATTTCAACGATCAACTTCTCCCATAATAATATCGATACTACCTAGTATTGTCATAATATCAGCCAATTTCATTCTTTTAACTAGCTGAGGAAGAATTTGCAAATTGATAAAACCGGGCGGACGAATTTTCCATCTCCAGGGAAAAACACCCCGATCTCCTATCAGAAAAATTCCCAATTCCCCTTTTGGGGCTTCCACTCTTACATAAAGTTCTTGTTTAGATAATTCAAAAGTAGGTGCAGGTTTTTTACTAATGAATCGATAATCAAATTCATTCCATTCGGAATCCTTTGTTCTATCAAAGCGCCGTACCTCTAAATTCTCGTAGGGACCCCCAGGAATTCCTTCCAGAGCTTGTTGAATAATTTTTATGGATTCCGCCATTTCACTGATTCGGACTAAATAACGAGCTAACGAATCTCCTTCTTTTTGCCATTGTACTTCCCAATCAAATTCGTCGTAACACTCATAATGATCGACTTTACGAAGATCCCATTCAATTCCGGACGCTCGTAGCATTGGTCCTGATAAGCCCCAATTTATTGCCTCTCCTCCACCAATAATGCCCACCCCTTCAACTCGTTCCAAAAAAATGGGATTACGCGTAATAAGCTTTTGATATTCAGTAATCCCTGTTAAAAAATAATCACAGAAATCAAAACATTTATCTATCCAGCCATAAGGTAAATCAGCAGCTACCCCTCCGATACGGAAATAATTATGCATCATTCGCATACCTGTCGCAGATTCGAACAGATCATATATCAATTCCCTCTCTCGGAAAATATAGAAGAAAGGAGTCTGCGCGCCGATATCGGCCATAAAAGGGCCAAGCCATAACAAATGAGAAGCTATACGACTCAGTTCTAGCATAATTACTCTAATATAGCTCGCTCTTTTCGGTACTTGAATATTTCCCAACTGTTCTGGTCCATTTACCGTTATTGCCTCTGTAAACATAGTAGCTAAATAATCCCAGCGTGTTACATAAGGAAGATATTGTATAATTGTTCGATTTTCAGCAATTTTTTCCATCCCTCTGTGTAAATAACCCAATATGGGTTCACAGTCAATAACATTTTCCCCGTCTAGAGTAACGATGAGTCGAAGAACACCATGCATTGATGGGTGGTGAGGACCCATATTGACTATCATGAGGTCTTTTCTTGTAGTTGGTACAGTCATATATTTTTTCCCCGATTCATTATTCCATGAAGTGCTGAAACCGAAATGAAGTTCATCAAATTTTAATAATAATAAATATATCTATAATAATATTTTAATATTTAAAGTATAATAAAAATCTAATAAATCCAATAATTCAAACTAATCTAATCTTCAAATTCACTTAATGAGTTTTTGGCTCCCGAATATCCAATTGACTAATTAATTCTTTATAACGTACTCTATTTTTCTTTGACAAATAAACCAGCAGCCGTTGACGTTTTCCCAAAATTTTCCGTAGACCTCTCTGAGATAAATAGTCTTTTCTGTGCAATTCTAAATGGGAAGTAAGTCTACGTATCTTATTGGTGAAACTTAATACTTGAAATTCAATAGACCCCTTATTTTCTTCTTTTTCTTCTTGCGAAAGAACTGAAATTAATAAATTTTTTACCATAAAAAGAATTAGTTTTCCCTTTTTTTACAGATATGGATTTTACTGATCAGTAATAATAATGCCAGTCATTCTAATTTCTTATACATACAATACACAAAAATCTGTATTTATTCATATACTTCTTTTTTTATCGAATTCAAATGCAAAATTTTCTTTGGATATAGATACAAAAGGGCGGTACATTTATAACCCACAAAAGAGAAGAATTTGAACTTAAGATAAGAAGATTATGACGACTCATTACTAGATATAATTGCTAAGCTAAGATAAAGTTATTGAATCAGTATCATGTACCAGAATAGAATATAACACAAGGCGTGTGTGTCTATTTGTTTGTCTTCATCTACTATACCGGATATACCACTTGATCCATGGAAATGTACCATCAACTAATTATCAATCATGGATACATATGTATCCTTAACATACTGAAACGACTACCATTATTGGTATCAAACCAATAGCGATTCATACAAGCTAAATCTTCTAATCGATAATTGGGCCAAAGAAATAATTTGAACTTAAAAATTTTATCTACATCAGGATGCTTATCCTCATAAAAAAATTCACCACAGTTCCTTGCACTGTTCCCATTGCAAAATACTTGGTTTCTATCCCCAACATTGACATTTCTCGAATTTAAACAAATTTGAATTCTCAATTCTCTACGACGTCTAGGAGATAAAATATTTTCAGGAACAATAAAATCATTAAGACCATTCTTATCAACATTTATTTTTTCTTGACATCTTCGATTAGTTTGGTGCTGACTCTTATGCACCCGTGAAATAGCTATGGTTTGGTACATGATCCATTGTCCATCCCATTTTGTGGATAGCCGAGTTGGTTCAATAACTAATAGTCCCCCTTTTTCCAAATTGAAAAAAGTCATAAACTCTGGCTTTCCAAACAGCATTGGAACCAGATTTATTTCGTCTCTTCGAAGAAAAGCTGTAGCCATTTCATTTGGATCTCTCAATCTAAGGAGTAGCCAATATATCTTTAAATTATTGGTTGCTGTTTGGCTCAAAGAAAAAGTCGTTTTCAATTGAAATTTCAAAAGAAAATATCTTTTCAGGAAGAGTTTTAACATCAACCGGGAAATATATTTAGTTTCCTCGATGTATTCAAGAACGTCTGAGTCTGATCCCCACAAATCTTCTTCAACATAGTCTTCTAATGGATCATATCCAAGATATCCTGGGATTGGCTCTTGTTTTTCTTCTTGATTTAGATTCTCTAATTCAATTTGATTTAGCGAATCTAAATCAAGCTCTAATTCAACTTGTTCAACTTGATTTAGATTCTCTAATTCAAGCCATTTTTTTAGCTTTTGGGTAATTGTTAGATTGTTTTCTTTTATATTCGAATTAAAAAGAAGTAAATTGATTGGTATGATCCACGGCTCAGTCTTATATACATCATAAAATAACCCCAATTCTGGGAAAAACCAAGGTTCCCAATTTGATATAGGCCCATTTAGTCTTTTTTCATTCATTCCCTTCCGGTCAAAAGATGTTTTTGTTTGATTGGCTGCTGGGTTGTTGATTTGGTTATGAATTGTGAGATTAAAAAGATTATTTTTATTATCAATTTTATCAATTATTTGATAATAATAATAACGAGTCTTAGTATTTTTTTTTATGTTGGTACTGGCATTTGTCCATTCCTCAATATCGCTTGTTTTTCTAAGCCCAAAATTAAAAGCTCTCCAATCAAAATATTTCCTATCCGGATTTTTATTCCTATCAATAATAGAATCTTTTCGTAAATAATTACTAAGATCTATATCTGCTGGTAAATAATCTATATCTGCTGGTAAATAATCAAATTCAGGATTATCTATAGTATAGAGGATCCCTCGGGCTGCGTTTACTTGTAATGGAAACCCAGAAATATATGAACCCTTCTTATCTTCATATTCATAATTAATATATTTATTTGATAAAAGATCATATTTGTAGTTTTTTATTAATTTATTTTTTTGGCTCCGTAATGAATTTACTGCATAATTGTTTTGTTTCTCGTAATGAATTAATTGGTCTTTTTTATATGAATCAAAATTTATTGGGTTTGTTTTTTGAACCATAAAACTTTGATTGATTCCATTTCGCCATTTGTGTGGTAGTAATCTAGACCATATAGTCTGAGATAAGTCGTATTGATAGTGATCATTACCCATTAACCAGTTTTTCCATTCATTCATTCCAAAACTGTGAAGTTTCTTATGCCTTGATTCGCAATGAAATATTCCTTGTGCTCCAATAAAATATTTTATTTTATCCTTAATAAAAGGAATTGTTCCGTGATATTGAAATATGGAATTCAAGTGATACTTGTTGATAACTTGAGTTTGTGATAATTTGTAAAATACATATGCCTGTGACAAAGAAGAGAGGTCACAAAAAATCTGTGA